AGGTTCTCCACCTTGAACTGAATGTCCGATCCCTGCTTCTCGGTCCCCTTCCCTCTCCCTAAACCTCTTCCTTTCCTCTTGCGGTTAGAAAGCGGGAAAAAAGAACTGTTGGTAAGCGGTTCGGCTTCTAGCTCAAGTTCAGTCTCAAGCTAAGTCTCAGTCTCCAGCTAGCACGACTCCTGGCATCGCTTTTCCAGTAAGAATAAGTCCTAGGCTCAAAGATTGGAATTGAGCTACCCAACTTACTGAATACAACTATGGACCTGAAACGCTGTCTTTCAACTACTGGTGGTAAGGCAATCAAACCTTATTTTACTATTAGTCCGGTCGATACAGGAGATCCATAAGATCCACACACAAAAGGGACTTGGAGTGGATTCCTCTCTTCTTCCTTCCGTACTTGTACTATACTTGACTTATTTTATACTAGTAAACTATCATCACAAGCCAAACTAGCAACAACTAGATAGGGTACACGCTCAGTCACTATATCTTGAAATCCTATTTCGGTGAACTCTGTCATTGTGGGATATTCGGATTCCCAACCTGCCTGTGAACCACCAGAAAAGTAATTAAGTCCCGAAACCCGCCATTACTCAACTCTCCTTCTTGGAAATACCCTTCAATTTGACCGGGAAGCCGGCCTCTTGCAATAGTTGGTCCAGTCTCCGGCTCCAGCTTATGCGCTACCTAGGTGATCCCCTCTTCCAAAACAAGTTCCGCCTGTGTTGACATTTTTTTAAAGCAAAAGAGGTCTTTCATGGTTTTTAGTGTATAGAATCAAAGAACCTTTCTCGACTTGGAAATGACCTTCTATAAAAAAGATGACTACTTTAGAAGAAAGCCCCTTTTCATCTTTCGACTTGGCTGAAAGAGCAATTAAAGGTAGGTTGCTTCCTTAGCACAAGCGCTAATCGATAATAATTCTTTCTTATGGCTTGCGCTAAGGAGAGCGCTCCACTTCCGGTGATCCCTTTCTTTGCAAGTTTTAATTCATTGGGAAGCTAAGGGCTCAGAGAGGCTGAAAGCTCATAGAAGCCCCGCAAGTGCGATGGACCGCAGGTTTAATCATTCTTTGATTCCTTTCTTTAAATAGCGACTCCTTTACTCTAATACTGTACTTATAGCGCAATCAGTGTTGCGATATCTGTCTGAAATAGTGAGATTCCCTGTTATAAGTGTCTTGATGTCAAACAGCTAGTGGAAGCGCTTGAAACACCAACTGGTGTCAGTATGGATTCGTAAGGCTGCGATCCTAAATCAGTGGATGTTCCTCTCTTTCCTGGGAGTATAAGAATCAAATGGGTCTAAACCCGGTCAAGGAAACCGGTGTGCTTGTTATTTGCTTAACACCTGGATTTAGAATGCCCTTAGGGTTTTAGGGTTAGGGGTGGAAAATGAGAGCAGGCGGACAGCGCCCTTGCTACTGGCATTCAAAAGACGGAGGATTCTCGTGCAAACTATTGTATGCAAAGAGTGAGATTCATGGTTCTTGTTCTTACTGATTTATATAGATGAGGCAGCTGCACCTGCTTATTCTAGATCTACTAAAACAGGTGATTATAGTAAGTAGTAAGAAAGAGGAACTGCCAGTTCAGAAGCAGCAAGAGAAGCTACTTTCGATACCTAACAATCAATCTCAGAAACATGACTCAGAAACATGAGTCCTCGTCCTCAAGAAACGGAGAATTTGCTTAAACAAAGAATGCTCAGAAATCCTCGTACTGATTCACATACAGAAGAGAATGGTATAGAATCTCCGTCTTCCAAGAGTTTGATTCCATAGCTGCCTTCACTAGTTCCATTCCCGGTCTAGGAATTCTTTCTCTTTCTTCGAGTTAGCAGTTCGTAGCTCTTTACTCTCGAATTAGACATCAATGAAAACAAGAAACCTGGATTGGATCTTGACTGAAATCGCTTTCCTTAGCTACAAGAGGAAAGAGAGGTGGAATTCACATATTTATTATATAATTTTGAAAGAAAAACCTAGTGCAAAAGCAAGAAAAGGGCATTTGAAGTGATTATAGTAGAAGAGGGCTAGTGTATAGAATTATAGGTGTGGTTGGTCTAGGTGGCAAAACAAGGTAGCTGTAGTGACTCCTAGAGAATTACAAAGAAGTTCTCTTCTCCTTTCGTTCTCTTCTTTCTTTTTTTGGTTGGCAGGGTCAGGGCCTTTCTCGCTGGGCGAGCGCATCCGATTCAAAAGTCCTTCCCGTTCAGTTTCTGCAAGGATAGAGATAAGCTTTCATAATGACAAATCTTCCACTTGATCAAAATTTTTCTCTTCTTTTTTTTATCATTCCCTTCGCTATAATTTTTTCTTTAATTAGAGCGGGGCATATACCTCAATTAAATTTTTTGACGAATCCCACTCTAGTTTTGGATACACTGCGGGATCACATCAGTTTTCGGCTAGAAACTTTATTCCTGCAGTTTTATGGCGAAGAGTTTAGATTGCCCGAAGGATTAAGCATCGAAACCATTGGAGAGCATATCTACGGTGGTATTAACGACTTAACAACCTTACAAAGCATCTTCCTGGATCTATTAAATCAGGGGGTACAAAGCCCCCATTTTCAACAAGCGGTCAATTTGGTTATTCAGCATGGGGTGTAATCCACTTTGATTTCTTTTCGAATTTGTGAATTTCTAATGATCGCTGTGTTATGCATGCTGGATCTTATACTATTCTATGTTTTTTTCGAAAGCGTCCTAATCCCTATGTTCATTATTATATCCGTAAGTAACTTAGTGCAACATGGCAAATTTCATCGAGAGGAATCAGCAAAGAAAAGAAAAGGTCGATACAGGTCATTTGAAAAGCAAGAAAGTAGCACACTAGTAAAGGCACTCGATTAGCCGGCAAAAGCCCTCTCCTTAATGATGTTCTTAGCTTTTTAAAAAGGAATTTTTAGAGGTTGGATCAATAGCAATAGCTTAGGTTCGATCCACTAGCAGACAAAGAATTATGTAAGTAAAGAGAGGCGTGATGTATCGCGCAGTCTCCCAGCATCAATTGCAAGTGATATGTGTGTGCCCCCCGTTGTTGAAGTCTCTTGCGGGTATTGTTTGATCTCTGGCTGTGACTCCTTCTTTCTCCCACGCTTTCCGTTGGTCAACAACCAACCACAACTCACTATAATTCTTCACTAATCCTACAGGCTTGACGGAGTTAAGCTGTCTGGAGGGAATCATTTTTTTTCAATCAAGAATGCCTCGATTTCAACGCATCTTTCTCTTTGATGAACAAAGTCTTAATAGTACTCAATCATCTGACACTTCTGGGACTCCGGGTTCTTATAATGGGATTTTCGAAGATCTTCCTGGTCTTAACCCTTCAAGTGAACGTATAGTAGAACTTCAATCTGATATACACGCTAAATTAGGGGACTTAATGATTAACAGGAGTCCCGAAGATGTTCGGGCTGCGGCCGAAGCTTTACATGCGGAAAGCGACAATATCCCTTTTATGGAATTCCTTTTGAATGATTTGACCATAAGCGGAGTACAAGGTGAAGTCTATACGGAGGCTCTGGAGCTAGCGGGGCTGGTCCCCAGCCCACTTGAGCAATTTGCCATTCTCCCATTGATTCCTATGAATATAGGAAACTTGTATTTCTCATTCACAAATCCTTCTTTGTTTATGCTGCTAACTCTCAGTTTGGTCCTACTTCTGGTTCATTTTGTTACTAAAAACGGAGGAGGAAACTCAGTACCAAATGCTTGGCAATCCTCGGTAGAGCTTATTTATGATTTCGTGCTGAACCTGGTAAACGAACAAATGGGTGGTCTTTCCGGAAATGTTAAACAAAAGTTTTTCCCTCGCATCTCGGTCACTTTTACTTTTTTGTTATTTCGTAATCCCCAGGGTATGATACCTTATAGCTTCACAGTTACAAGTCATTTTCTCATTACTTTGGGTCTCTCATTTTCTATTTTTATTGGCATTACTATAGTGGGATTTCAAAGAAATGGGCTTCATTTTTTAAGCATCTCATTACCCGCAGGAGTCCCACTGCCGTTAGCACCCTTTTTAGTACTCCTTGAGCTAATTCCTCATTGTTTTCGCGCATTAAGCTCAGGAATACGTTTATTTGCTAATATGATGGCCGGTCATAGTTCAGTAAAGATTTTAAGTGGGTTCGCTTGGACTATGCTATGTATGAATGATCTTTTATTTTTTATAGGAGATCCTGGTCCTTTATTTATAGTTCTTGCATTAACCGGTCCGGAATTAGGTGTAGCTATATCACAAGCTCATGTTTCTACGATCTCAATCTGTATTTACTTGAATGATGCTACAAATCTCCATCAAAGCGGTTATTTATTTATAATTGAACAAAAACGAGGTTTCGAAGCAAACAAAGTGAGGAAGTGAATAATAAGTGAAGTGGTAAAGAGGTCGCATTAGAGAGAGCCTGAGTCCTTGTATCTAGGACTGATTATAGACTAGCTAAATGCAAATGCGAAGCTTAATGCCCAGCTCCAGGAAGATTGTTTTCCACTCTTTCCCTTGTCTGTGATCTCGGCTAGTAATTGATCTTTCCGTAACCGACCTTCCCTAATCATAATTGATTGATCTTCCAAGCCACACGCCTTCATCCATCCCAAGTTGATTAAGCAGTCCCAATGTGAATTGAATAACACTAACCCTTTGAATGTTTCAGTTGCTAATGGGGCAAGAATGAAAACTAGGGGTCACACACCTAGCTTAACAATGAGTCTGCAGAACTCTCAGTGGGAGACGGCTTTTTACATATTACCAGTGACTGGGTGTGAAGCTTTGCTGGGAGCGGCTTGGCTAAGAACATTGGGAGACATTGTCTGGAACTTTGATAAAATGACAATGAGATTCGGAATTGGAGTACAAAGTTACAAGGCATTCTGCCGCATGAATGCTAAGTTAGTAAGCTGCAAAATCATGACAAAACTGCTCCATCAAGAAAGAGAAGCGCAGATTCCACCATTGAATCCTCCAACGCAGAACCAGTTCCTCCTGAGATACAAAAGTTACTCACTCAGTTCACTGATGTGTTTGCACCTCCTCAAACACAGCCTCCTGAGAAAACTCATGATCACAGAATTCTTTTGGCACCAGGTACTGAACCAATAAGTGTAAGACCATATAGGTACCCGCATTTCCAAAAGACTGAGATTGGGAAGGTTGTGGGGGAATTGCTTGATAGTGGGGTCATAAGGCCTCACCTTCGGCCCCTCTCCTTGTCAGTCGAGCTTCTTTGCCCCTTTTTCTTTCCAATGTTGCTTGTTAAGAAGAAAGCTGGATCTTGGAGAATGTGTGTGTATTACAGGGCCCTAAATGAAGTTACAGTCAAAGAGAAATATCCTGATTGATGAGCTCTTGGATGGGGCAGTAATCTTTACCAAGTTGGACCTTAGGTCTGGTTATCACCAAATCTGATGATATAAGCAAGACTAGGACACATGATGTTTATGGTTATGCCATTTGGACTAACCAATGCACACCTTCGGTGCCTTCCAGTCTCTCATGAATGACATATTGGATTATATAATCCAATTTGTATTGGTCTTTTTTAATGATATCTTAATATACAGCTCGTGTATGGTTGAAACATTTTTCTCAGGTCTTTGCTAGACAAATGAGCAAATGCAGGGAAGTCCAAGTGCAGAATATTTTGGGCATGTCATTACAGCTAAAGGGGTTGCAGTAGACCCAAGTAAGATTGAATGCATTAAGCATTGGCCCAAACCGGGTTTAAGAGGATTTTTGGGGTACTACAGGAAGTTTGTGAGGAACTTTGGAATTATTGCTAAGCGAAATGTTGAAGAAAGATTAAATGGACACCAGAATCTGAGAAAGCTTTTGAGGTGCTGAACGAAGTGAAGCGGGAGACTACTACACCTGTGTTAGCTTTACCTGACTTTACTCAAGAGTTTACTGTGGAATGTGATGTATCAGGCATAGGGGTGGGAGCTGCGTTATCAGGGTCACCCCATAGCTTTCTTAAGCAAGACATTGGCTCAGAGACACTTAGCTTTATCAGTATATGATAAAGAAATGCTAGCTGTTGTGTATGCACGGAGGCCATACTTGTTGGGGCACCATTTTAAGATTTTAACTGATCATAGAACTATACAGCACTTTTTGGGGTTGGGGGAGAGAATTACTACTTCTGTGGTTATTGAAATTGGGTATGATTATACCATTTCTTACAGGTCTGGATCTCACAATGCTGTACCAGATGCTTTATCAAGGCAAGCTGAGCTCAAAGCTATCATGGGAGAACCAGTATTCCAGTATGTACAAGACATAAAACAAGCATGCTACTCAGATGCAGACACCATCATAGAGGAGCTCCAAAGAGGTCAGTGTAGTAGAAAAGGGTATTCTTTGATTTGATTAATGATGTGTTGCATTACAAAGATAGATTATATGTGCCTAATGATTGGAGAAAGAAATTATTGGATGAGTTGCACACTTTCAGTGCCTGTTGGTGGTCATTTTGGGTGTTTGAGGACTTACAAGAGGATACCCAGAAGCCCGGAATTAATAAATTTGTGATGAAAGCAGCAAGGAGTGATTTCCAACTTGATGTGTCCATCGATAATGGAATCTTTCTCTCCGCAGTTGAGGACAAAAAGACGGGGTTTCATGCAAGTTGCACGATTGAAATGGACGTCTAGGAAGGAAAAAGTAATGTAGGCCAAAAATCCCGAGAAAGATAGATAACAGGAGGAATGCTTACCGATTAGTAGATTAGAAGCATAGTCCTTAGCTTTTAGAAGCTAAGCAAGTCAACATATTGACCTAACCCTTCTCTTCTTCCCTCCGATTTAGATCTCCTCTCTTCCTATTCTTGATAGCAAGAGTCATTGCTATAACTGAAATCAATTTATGATGGCGACTCCTACTTTTTTCTTCAAGCAAGGTTTAGGCTTTTCGTAAGCATTTAAGAAAGCAGCAAATCCTTCTCACGAACTAGACAAAGAAGAGAGAATCGTCCGCTTTCAAGGTAACTGGTTATTGGCGGCTGATTACCAGTGTGACATGGATCTTCCCTCTATCTCTGAGGTGCGGTTAGGTTCTGGAGTCGGATCGGGCCCCGCCGTGGGCTTGGCCTCTGTAACGAATCTAGCCACTTCTCTCAGCTGGTAGCAAGTCCTAGAAGAGGGGCCTCTGCGAGGATGCCCCCTTACCCTTACATGTCATCTTCCCAAAAATAGGTCTTTGTTCTGGGACCCGACCTTGATTCGATCTTCCCCCAAGAGTCTGTATTGCGCAACTCCTCAATCGGAAGCTGTCGTAACGCCGAGAAATGGTAATAGTATGCGTTCTTTCTTTATTCATACATTGATTTCGAGATGCTTTGAATAGTAAGAAGTCAGTCAACTGGAAGTAGCATGATATAATTGTAGTCTTCGCTTGTTAGGCATATAGCTAGTCTTCTTTCTGAGCGAATGCTTACCTCAGGGCATCTCGTATAAGTCCTATGGTGATAAAGCTATTCTATTCTTTGGTGTGAAAGAAAGACGTTGAAGAGGCATGGATGAAATTCCCATGAGGAAGAATCAGCGGAGCGGCTTTTCTGTATGGATCGACGTCTGGCCCCCCATTTCTCGTGTTTTTTGGCTTAACATTTATAGATTCGCTATGAAACTGACAGAGATGTAAAGGCGGAAGCCTTATGGTGCTCTTTGACGGCAAGGATGCTTTCACTTGCACGCGGCAACCCGTATTCCGTATTCCTGTTGAAACAAATCTATTCTTCCAGAACCTGTTGGAAAAGCTCACTACTTCGTAGCCTTTAATGCGCCCTACCGGAGATTTCTACCAACGCGATTTTTTCTAATAAACGCCTGTCCAATTCAAAAAAGTTTCTCTCACCCAGCAGCTATTTCTTACTTTCCCTTTTCCACTCTATGGTGGAGTCGACTTTTCTGCTCCTTCGGAGCCGTCGGTGCCTAGCGAGAAAATGAATCAACGCAATTTTGGCTAATAAGAAGGGGTCGAGTTCTGAAAAAGTGAGTCAGCCCTATAGTGCGAAATGGCTCTTTTTTGTGCTTTCGAGACCGGAATGCGCTCGTAATGACCGATCCTCCATCTTCCATAACCGGAAGGAAGAGAAATGAGGTGTTGATAGCAGACTTGTGGAGGTGGTAGTGAGATTGCATGAAGGAGCAAGCAAATTACAACCAAATAGGATATCGGGATGGCAGCGGAGACCGGCCATAGTGGGTCTCCTAAATCGGGTCTTTCACAATCAAGTGATAGATAGAACTGCTATGAAGCTACTTATGTAGTAGATCACGCCGAAGAAATATACTGATATAGAGCTCTCCTCGGTCCGAACCCATGTCTCCAATCTAATTAGAACTCCGGAGTAAGCTGCTACTCTTTCATTCCCCCCAAAAGGGGCTCATTTCACTATCTTTTACACAGCGGAGGCTGTATACAGCTACAACAGAACAGAATTCGGCACCCGGGAGAGGGACGATCTCCAGAGATTCTTGTCTCATTCTATTTCCTCGTAGAAATAGTTTTTTCTTTTCATTGATTTGTGAATCTCAAGCCAATGGCTACGCAGTAGAGGCGGAGAGCCAGGGGTCTTGAAATTACATATATGAGAAAGTTCACCTTTTTTTGGATTGGTATTTTCGGTATGAAATGTCTAGGTGTAATCGCACCTTTTAGAGACTCCCATTTTAGTAGCTATCGAGGTGCCAATCATTGGTGTGTCAACCCGAGCGGAATGGCGTATTTATTCCTTGAATGTTACCACGCTCTTTGACACGAGGCCTATTAGTGAACTATCTCTCCGGAAAGATAGAAAGATTCTTGTTATTGCGCTAAATGAAATGCATGCATTAAGATACCAAGGCTTCCATAGATTCAATTGTGAGTATGAATAATGAAGTGTGACGAGAATTCTCAAATCGGGATGTTCGAGCGAGAGACGACTACTCCTCCTTCGTCGGAGCCCCGCTTCGTTCAGAACCCAACAGTTGAGCAAGTTACCTACCTTGTGATCAACAAACCCAAGGCTTTCTTTTTTCCTAACATGCTTTGTGTGTAAGTGTCAAAAGTGCCTTTCCTCTTAAGCCGAAAATCAGTGAAGCGGATCCCAGTCATTTTGATTAAAAGGATAGAACCCGCGGTCAAGCTACTTTCTTTCAGAACCTTCTTCTTTATGTCATACTTTGCCAGGCATTCTTTATTTAACTTTCTTTCAGAACCTCATATACCGATTTCAATCGAGAGTCATGGTCAAATGGAATTTGTCCCTAAAAGCTAGAAATAGTGTATAAGCCCAAGGGATAAAGCCTAACATCCAGTAACCACAGCCTCTCCAGTATTAGAAGAGGCTAGACTACCACTTGTTCCATTCTGAACAGAAGAACTCTCAACAGAGATCATACCTTGCTCCAAAGCTGGATCCATTTTCATCCGCATCATCAACCACCAGATTAGCAAGGTTATGAAATAAATAGGATTTTTTTTCGGAATCAACAACTACAGGATCTGGGGCTTTTGGAGGGATGGCAGAGATCCCGGGATGGAAGCTAAATCCGTTAGGATCATCAGAACGCATCGAGACTTTTATCTCCAAAAAATCGTTGAATACCTAAGTTCTGCACGCATTGCAGACGACAAGGTCATGCCCGTCACGAATGCAAAGTGGCGAATAAGGAACCTGGTGTCAACCCGTCACCGAGAATGGCCTATGTTCCAAGAACCAATGCTACCAATACGGTTAGCACCTACCACTGAAACGATTCCTACTGCTGATAATGATGCGGCTACTGTTCAAAATGCACCTGCTGAGGTGAATGCTGGTGTGGCTGAAAGAATTCGTTGACTTTTTTGAGTCCAGCTCCCGTAGTGGAACCTTTCTTTCCCAGAGCCCTGTCCGCCCTTCTTTCTCCTCTCTGCTTGGCTTTGGGGTAGGGACGAGCTGGAGTAAGCCCTTGGTGGTGACCACTTTCCTGCAGCTGGCGTGCTCCTGTTGTTCTAAGGCTCCATAAAATGGCTTCTATCGTACGTGAGATCAACGGCCGGTCGAGCAGCTACGTGGATTGGGAGCAGTAGCGTAGGGGTTTTGTGCAAAGGCCTATAATATATAGGAAGTTCAAACGCCTCAGACCCATCTACTTGCCCTGACCAGTGAACTCCAGCAGAGACGCAACCAAACATACTGGAGGGGCAAACACACTCGTCTTACTCCGGGTCAAATTCTTTACTTATCGCCAAGATAGAAACCTAGGAGCAGCCCATCTAATACATTCTAACCTGTCCTTGCTTGGTATAAACCTAGCAAGAGGGAAGACTTTAAGACGATAGAACATCGTCTGCATCTATCGTCTGCAACTGATGAAACTACCCGGTCAACCTCGCTACTTATGGCTTTCAATCTCGATCCTGAAGGTATGCCGCTGAAGTGATGCGGTTATGCATCTGGCCCTGCTACCGATGGATCAACATATGCTGCCTATAATGCCACTAGCGCTGCTGGTGGATATGCCACTGATGTGGCTGGCTCTTCACCGGGTACTGGATATGCTAAAGGTATGGATCAATATATGACACACCTGGCTTAGATGCTGCTGGGTTTCGATATCCAACCGGATAGGCAACTAGGTATGTTACTGGGTATTACGCTGTTGGTTGAAATGAATCACTCGGTTATGCCGGTCCTATACCTCTAGGCGTAGATCTTTCATAACCTGGGTGCCCAACCTCCCCCAAGGTCTCATTAGAAGCGGTTAGTCCTCCGAACCGAAAGTCAAGCACGTTGTGGAGCAATTCGGGGCTTCCACTATCTTCACTTTCCTCATTCATGTCAGATAAGTTTTCTGCCGCTGACTCAACATGGTAGCTCTTCTTTCCTAGTAGCTCGGTTCTTAGGTGGCTTCCTATCCTATTAGCTATTAGCTCGTAGCTCTCTTCTTGTAGCTAGGTAGCTAGTGGTTAGGTTGTTATAGAGGAGCAGACGAGAAGACGATATGACGATAGTCTTCGTCTTGTTTATCGTCTTCCCTTATGAGTGGAATCGCTCTTTTTTCATTCAAAATACGGGGTTTCGTCGAATTGTTCCAATTTTACATAGGTCCGTAGGGCAGAATTCGACTTTAAGCCAAAAACACGGGGTTTATTAAAAAGGTGCGTTTTCTTTCTCCTGTTTATTATTATTAGTGAAAATGGGTTTCATGCAAAATCCCCGGGAAAACGGAACTGTGCGACTTTCGCGGACCTGTTTATGAGGGAAAAAGGAAGTTCTATTCAAATTCCCGGGAAAATTAAACTTTGATCGTTCAGATCTGACCCTCGTATAGCTAAGTCATCTAAAAGGACTGCTACCAAGTCCAGTACTTCCTGCTATAGCTAAGCCAGTGGCTTTCCCAAATGATGTGAATGAAGACTTCGCTAAGCAGTGCGTTCAATAGCGTGCCACCTTATGGTTCGGTTCTTTTTGTATAAAGAAACTCCTCTTTCTGCGGCTTCTTCCGCTCTTGACCTGGCCAGGTTCCTCCTAGCTCATTTCTTCTTGCCGGGTTCTTCCTAGCTCTTAGTTCAGGCCGTAATTGTAAATATAGAACCAAACCCGTATTTTGAGTTGCTCGAGCTGAGTCTTCTGTTCTTTCTTCTTCTTTCTATTTCGTTTCAGCTAGTATGATCCTCTTCTGCTAGTGTCATTTGAGTAGCAACTAGGCGTCGCCTATATATACAGCAAGGCTCAGTGTAGCTAGAGTTGACCGAATCGTGGGGTCTGCGCCAAGTAAGAAAGATCTTCTCCCTCCCTTCTTTCCTATTCTAATCTCTGGTTTTCCGGAAAGCCCCTCTTATCATTCTTTTTCCAGCAGTGGTAGCTAAGTATATCTCCTACCTATGTGAGAAGAGTAAGCAAGCTACCTTGGACTGAGCCTCAGGCTAGTTCAGTTTCGGCTCCTAGGTCTATGTGTAGAGAAAGGCGCTCAGTAGTTACGTCAGCTATTGGTTCGCGCAAGTAGTTCCCCTCCGGCTAGTTCATCCAGGTAAGCAACGTCTACTGCACAGGGGTGATGCCCTTGGTTAACTGTCTCGTTTCCTCCCGTCATATTCATTATCGTTCCGTCAAAGATCCCGAAAGCGGCTAGAAAAAAAAACCAAAAGGAGCCATCCTTCACGGGCTAAGCCCCTACTCAACAGGACTTTTCTCCCAAGAGAGAACCCCATTTTCGAAAGTAGGGACTGAAAAAAATCCATTGAGCCGAGTTTCAGACAAAAAAGATAGAAAAGACTGGACACTGTTGCTACAAAGAGGAAAGGCATCGCAGCCTTTGGCCCTATCTTAAGAAGCGATCGAAATAACTCTTGCATGTTCACAGCAGTTAAGTAAATCAGCTTCCACCACCACAACCTCAGCGGTCATGATGACAACATCCCCCGCAATTCAACTTGAGGGTTACCAGTCAAGGTATATTAAGGATTGGGGCTTCCGCAACACCCCATGGGGAGCCATACAAAAAAAGTATGACCACCGCTTCTTAAAGAGAGACCAAATCCGCATTTCAAAAGCCTGGGATCCTGTCCCTTGGACTACTTTAGTAAAGGGAGAATGGCAACTGGGCCCTGCAGTGGTAGAACCTGGTGAACCGGACGTACTAAAAAGAAACCTTTTCTTCTCTTACGAAATTCCTGACTAGTCGTAGTTAGCCTAAGGACCAGAATAAGAGGTTTCGGCGTATCGGGGCTGCTAGGCTCCTTTCTCATGGGAGGGGTTCGCATCCAACTCTTCTCGATACCCGGTCATTGGCACCATCTTCTAACTCGTTAAGCGTAAATAGCCTATATAAGATAACTCTGATCGTCTCCTACTTCTAACTCAAGTTATTAGCCCCCTACTGACTACCGTGGCAGGAGAAGCCGCGAAGTAATTTAATAGCTCGACTGAGACGGTTACGAAGTAAAGGCGCTCGACTCTGACAAGAAGAGACTACGCAGTAGTGTGGCGTGGTTGGTTTTGGATCTCTAGCACCACGACTTTTGTTTCAGAACACCTTGGGTGATGAGGCACACAAAGGGTCAGGGGAGGCCAGACGTACCGGGCTAAGGGTCCGCGGGAAGACCTTATGAACAAAATAAAGAATCAGTGAAGCGAAACTTCCGAGTGACGAAGTAGCTCGACCGTGAGTGAGAGGCGAACCGTGTAAAAGTAGGGTTCCTAAGCAAACGAAGGTGGACAACGGAAGGGTTGGGGCTTATACTCCAACAGGTATTTCCATGGCTAGAAAGGCTTCTTCAATCCAGCCGTACCTTACCCATGATCGACCCGGGGCTTTTGAGCGAGCAAGCCACTTCTCGGCAAGCTACCGTTCTTTCATAACCGGGGTCTTTATCCGCCTAATTGTAATTTGATGGACTTCTTCACTTCTACTTCGTAGCCTCGATCGAAAGCCAACTACAGACAAGTAACAACTTCTTGATACCATTCGCGCGACCTCCCAGACAGCACCCGCTTACCATAGGCGCGGGGAGAAAGACGAAATAGGATGGGTTTACAGCCCTAGGCAATAGTTAAAAAAGAGCGTGTCCCAAGTGAGTTCTGATCGAAGGTGAGCACCAAGTTCCCATCAGGAGCAGAGGCAGTTCTTTCCAGATCCAGGAAACACAGACTTTATTTCAAGAGTTCTAGTCGCGCCTCTCCACTCTAACAAAGTAGTCCGAGGTTATGAAATAAAACGTAGGTTTTCTATACAAATGGTGCCCATTCGGCCAATGTTGAGTGTCAGGCGAAGCTACCCTCGGTTCCTGCCCCCGTATCAATGCGACCAGGGAATCGATGGCACGTACCGTTGTCAGTTACCAAGTGATGATCTTAAAGCCCAATCCGCAGCCTAATCACTTCGGCTTGTTCCTTCCTCGGTGGATTTCCAAGAGATTCCACTACCGTGGGCTATGCCTGGTCTTATTTATTGATCATCCTATGATCTCCATTGTTCTGATTTCCCTGCCAGGAAGTGGAGAGCTTGCTAAAAAGCTCCTCGCAACGAGATGGGCTGGGTGTCTGTCTTCGTGCTCATCAACTGGAGAATCTCGTTTCTCTTTTAGTTGATCGACCTCTAATCGAGATCTAGGTTCTGAAAGAAAGGCACTGAAAGTGTGCGCCTGCCTCAAAAACTTTATCCCCGTAGCCACCATTTTACTGGATAAACGTCTTTGCTTCGCAACCTTCTTGATGATGGTGGGCAAATAAAGTCTTCACTTCGTTCAGAACCTGCCCTTCTTTCACCGTTGCTTCGCAACCTTACATCTGCCAACTTCGATTCGAAATCCCGGAAAACAAGCTCCTGTCAAGTGAGCGACATCAGCTTACGAGCCAGATGATAGATGATGCAATCAACCATACAATACAGTAAATGAAAATAAGGGTTTCGGGGTAGAATGTTGAAGGGATACGTACCCAGCCCCCGTAAAAGTGCAGAGCTTTACTAGGAATGAATCGGAATTCGAGACAGTTAGAAGGGTTGGAGGTCCGGGTAAAGGTGGAGGCTCAATTACACGAGAATCCCCGCGAGCCCTGGAACTAGCCCGATATTCTTGTGCAACAGGGGAAGCTTGGATGACAGACCATTTCAAAAAAGCTACGAAAACCAAGGGTGGGTTCTCAGTCCGGTTGGGCAGATGTGGACGAGCTAAGAGGCCACACCTTCCTCCAACGGTCGTGCTCCCATATACAACCAGTTGTGCTTATACAGTGAAATCTTGTTTTTTCTATCAATAAACAAGGTAGCGGGTGGCCAACCCACCCGGGGGACTGCCGAGCCACAAAATCCCGCGGATTCTCTAAAAATATCTCCGTTTTCTTTGTTTAGGGCTCTCCATAAGCTAATAATGAATGCCGAGATCAAACGACATCATGTACCACGGTTAGAGGGACCTCTTCTGCCTACTCTTCCCTATGATATTATAGGTTCAATGAAGTTAGTTTCCGCTGCTGCTTTGCACTTGACTGAAGGCACCGAAGGTGATGTTGCCATGGTATTTATGTGTGGGAAGTGGAATGCGGGCATCCGCTGGTCAAGTTTTGGAGGTTGTCCCGGAAGGCATCTTTCTCTCCCAATTGCCAAGAGGATTCATCTCGCTGCCTTTCCTATCAAGAGTCATAATAGAATTCGAAAAGAAGAAGACGGGTCAGAAGATACCGATGCCGATGGTGGTGACATTCCACGAAGCGGAGGCGAAAGTCTTATACGAGACGAGAGGGCTAAAAGCTTTCAATTTTGACCAGCTCAACAAAGCGTTAAATCCATGTTCGTCAACCAAGCAAACGAAGTGAGGTTATGAAATAAACGAAGTGAAGTGGAAGAAGAAGAAGAAGCAGTGAGGCGCCGAACGTAGTGAGGTGGGAAGAAGAGAATTCCGATGGATTCTATTTATATGACATTTGACTCCGTAACCTCTACTGCGCAGCCTCGTGAATACAACCGTTAGGCTGCGAAGCAGATCTTGTGCAATCAATAAAAAAAAAAGAATGAAGGAGCGGAACCTTCCTCTGACTCACTTCGGTGGCAGGAGATTCCGGAATTACTACGCAAGATAAGGGGACTCTGTCAAAGAGGCACACTCATCTCGATGGCTTGACGGAACACGGCCGCACACCCCTTTGTTGTCAACGCGACTGAAACGAAAGAGTGGCGCCTCGGCCACTGCTTTGTATTGAAAGTGGTGCTCCTCGTCATGCTTGCCGTGGGAGGGGATGATTACAAACCATCCCTCTTGCCAGTCCCCGTCTCCCTGACTCGTCCGGGGATCCCTCGTATCATTCCGTCATTTCACAGATGTAGGGTCCGTAAGGGCGACGAAAGGTAGGATGCCCCTGTTTGGCTTTTGTTTTCCAAACAGGGTTTGCCGCTAAGCCAACCCTCCATATCTGGACGCTGGTTCAAGTCAACAGTGGCAAAGATTGCCCACTTCACTTCGCTTCACTTCCACCTCACTTCGTTTACTTCGTAACCTCATGTTTACACAAAATGTTGTTGTTAAGGAATTCCCACTATGGTCTCGAGAGAACAATCCTAACCCAAAGCTTGGAAAACAGTTCATAATCCTGCCTTCGATCTCCGCAAGCGGAGGGTTTCGCACTCAACCAGCGGGAGATTGCTCGACCATACCATTAGGGAGAGGGGATTGAGACGATCTTGAGCGTCAGGCGAAGCCGAGACACATCCATACTAGAAGCCATTCGAACTTCCAGCAAAAGGACTCGGGGGTGACCTAACCGAGTCCATCTTGTTCCCCCGTACCATCCCAATGTGATTAAGATCAATCCGAAGCCCAGACGTTTCGAGCTCTGTCTCGATCAGATGCATCAGAGGCGCCAAAGGCGTGAGGGGAGGCTTGAAAAACTGCCGGAATGGTCCTACGGGTATCTTTTCCCATCGGAGGTAGTGCCCAACGGGAGAAGGGGCCGAAATGGGGTTTCTATTACCAGAAAGCGTCCATTCAGATGATATCTAGTGGCAAGCACAGACCTGATGAGATCCCCCTTTCCATCCTATTCATTCCTTAAACAGGCAAGTCCCTTATGTAAGTAAAGAAAAGGGTTTGGGATCAGCTGCAGGTTACGAAGTCAAAGTAGTCGTGAGGCACCGAAGGTGTCCATGTGGAGAAGCGAAGGCTCCGCAGGAAATTACGAAGTACTGAATTTGCATATAGAAAGACGATGGATCCGTGTCTTATACCAACGTACAGATAAATGCTAGAAGTAGCCACAAGTAGAAGAACAGGAAAGATTGAGACTTACGTGGATAGCTTAATAAAGAAAAGGGGAACGAAGCCCCCGGAGTTGATAGTTCGATCCACCCATAGAAAAGTAAGAAGGTAGCGTTAGCTTATTATTCATTGAGGAATCTGTTAATGGGAATATTTGTTCACTCCCTGGCGGATTTCCCTCTCTTGGTTCTAGTAAGATAATTGCTCTTGGCAGACCTGTGCTTATGGAGGAAGTAAAAGCGAGTCTGTTTGGATTGGTTTTGTGCGGCAACAAATTTGTTTTGAAAAGTCCAAGATATTTTGCTCTCCTAATATTGGTGCTGGTCTTGCCCATCAGATAAGTAATGTTTGTGGTTCTTCTTTGACTAAGTAACTCCCTTGGGGTGCCCCTCATCCATTCTCGAGTCACCAAGTCCACCTACAAGGAGATTATTGAGAAAAGCCAAAAAAGGCTTGCTGCTTGGAAAGCCGAATCTTTATCTTTGGCTGGGAGAGCTACTCTGATTCAATCAGTGACATCTTCCATTCCTATATATACTATGCAGTCAGTAAAGCTACCTATTAGTGTTTGTAAGCGGTTGGAATAGCGTCAGTTTGACGCAACAGAGCTCGGTTCGGTTCAGTCTTTGGTTAACAATGCCAATGCCTTGACCAGATTGAAGCATGGGTTGCGGCATCCAATGAGGCTAATCCAGCAGAGAAGAGAAGAGCGAATTCGACTCACTTTCTTTCATGAATAAAGGGGTCAAGCGTTATGGGAGCACGCGCTTTAAAGCGATCGAGGGGGCGATAGATATGCAAGCGAACCCGATGCCACGGGGCTGGAGCCTTCGCGTTCATTCTCTGCGTTGTACATAACGTTCTAGCGTAGCGTGCTGCTCGCGTACGTAGCGCGCTCGCTCTTCCTTTGCTGCTTTCGTGTGCGGCGGGCTGTGCTGGCTGAGCAGTTTCTCATTCTGCTCCTGTGGTGTGGACAATTCCACCACTACTGATTGACCCGACTGACTAATCTCCCAGGCACAAAGCTAGCCTGATTGGGACTCACAAGATGGCTCATCAAAGGCCTTAATCTGCTAACAATTTTTTTAGAAATCACTTTGTAAACAGTATTACACAAGCTAATAGGTCTGCATGGACATTGGACTGGGAACTTTGGGAACCAAGGCAATAATTGTGTCATTGAGAGTCTCCGGAAGAGAAACAGCTCAAAACCAGCTTGATAATGTCCTCCTTACAACTATTCCAGCAGTTATGGAAGAAAGTAGCAGGGTACCCATCAGGCCCTGGGGCTTTGAGTGGGCCAATAGAGAATAGAGCATCTTTAATTTCTTCTTCAGACACATTCCTACCTCAGATCAACAGGCTCAATGACAGGAAATAATCTAGGTAAATCCACAACCATGGAATCAGAATTAAGCTCAAGAAAAAGGTAAAGTATTCCACAGCTAAGTTATTGATAGCCTCCTTATCATTAACCCAAATTCCATCACTAGTCTTCAACCTTTCAATCTAGTTTCTTCTTCTCCTTAAAAGAGTGGAAATGTGAAAGAACTTTGTATTTCTGTCCCCACCTTGTAACCAAGGACTTCTGTTTCCAAAACAAGTTCTCCTGATCCAGAAAAATTTCATACTCCTTCTGATAATTATGCTCTAGTTGAATTAAGAAAGGAGAATATCTTCTACAAAGAGCCATCCCTTGCATTCTGGCCAAAATCCTCTTCTTTCTATGGACCAAAAACTTATTTATTCTATTCATACAGCTTCCCAGACAAATTACTCAACTTGGACACAATGTCCAAGTCAGAATCATTCCACTCCTCATCAACAACCTGCTTAAAATTATCATGCTTGGTCCACATAGAAAAAAAACCTAAACGGTTTGAGCCTAGGATCAGGAATTTTGTCAGAAACAAGGCTAATAACTAGAGGGCAATGGTCTTTCTTTCAGAACCTTAGCCAAGTAATCACCATCTCTGGCTGACTCTCTTTCAATTGGTGGTGTTGGCAAAACAGCCTTAGAAGAAACCGCTACAAGGTACGAAAGTTACTTGAGGGACTAAGAGGAGCCAACAGACCACAGGCTATTAGGGGAAGCCCAGAGCCCCCAGATAACCGCCGCTCAGCCAGAATAAAGAGGGACCACAAAGTGGCATACATACACGGCCAATCAAGAACAATTGCATCACCCACCCCGGCTCAGATTCAGGCAATACGAAGCTATCTGGATCTTCCATAGCCTCCTCGAGAATCTATATTTGTGAAAATGAAGCAATCTTTGTGAGGTCGGATAGCCTTAATCCATGTTTGGGCTCGGGCCAAAGACATCTCATGAAGAATTAGGGGTTCGGGCCGTGCCGATTCCCTGATTCGAATCATTCTTTCTTTTGATAGCAAGCGCGGTTGGTTCACTCGCAAATCCATGGTAACCTTGTGTGTGCCTCTTCCCAAGGTTGAGCTACTGCGTGCCTCTTGTTGGAAAAATCTCCATTTCATTAAGCTAAACCGAGCCTACTCGCTAAGCGATGGGCCAGTCTCCCCGGTTGGTACATCTTGCCTAGTTTGATCAACGGGAGGAACGAAGTGAAGAAACAAACCCATTAGATTCTTCCATCTCGCTAACTAAATAAACGGCGTCTCGCACTCTTACCTCGCCTTTGGCGCCTTCTACTTTCATTCACGACCCAAGCTTCGATTTCAATCTGAACTAAATCACCCTATCCAAATCAGGATCGGCGACGGACCAATCATCCATTCATGCGCAGCCTTTACTTCGTAACCTCCGGGGCAACATAGATCCAGGGGCCAGAAACACCGTATTTATTGTCAGAACCCGTGTTCACCGCGCTCTGAGACACCCGAAAAAACTTTCTTTTCCGGGGAAAAAAGAGGGCTATAAGTAGGCCGTTTGCTATTGCTATAAGGGCTGCTCGCCTTTATACGGCTTGGCTTCGATATCGCTCCTATGTAGTGGTCGGCCTATAAAGTAGTATTCCTGCCATACTAGAATGCCTATTATCTAGTGCTAGAAGCTTCGCCAGAAGCAAGCAAGACGAGGCCGCTCTGCTTCGTAGACAAGGCTCGTTCCGTACTTTACTTACGAGCTCGTGTAGTACTCGCCCCTATCTCTAAAGGGGCTTATGCACTCCACTCGCTGTTTACTAAACGAACGTTAGAGCGAGCGAGCGAAGCCTTCAATTTAGTGGCTTCCCCCCTTATCCCTCACCCTACTCTTTCATTTACGCTTAAGCTTCCCCGGTTTGGGGGATTAATTGATTGGATACCCGAGAACCATAATCTTTCCTAGGAACAGCTTCTACGACGATAGGCGTAAAGGCATGATTAGTTCCACAAATCTCACTGCACTGACCATAGTAAACTCCCTCTCGCTGTACCGAAATAGAGATCTGATTTAAACGACCAGGTACAGCATCACATTTGACACCTGACGAAGGTACAGCCCAACTATGAGGTACATCAGCAGGTGTTACAATAATACGTATATGAGTTTTGTCCGGTACAACCACTCTATTGTCCACTTCTAATAAACGTGATTGACCCAATTCTAGATCATCTTCTGGAATCGTATAACTGTCAAAAGTGAGTGACTGTTCATCGGAACTGTTATAGTCTGAATACTCGTAAGTCCGATACCATTGATGTCCAATAGCTTTGATAGTAATGGCTGGATCTACTACTACCTCGTCCATTGAGTATAACAGAGCAAATGATGGTATAGCAATGAACATCAGGATGATACTAGGAAATATGGTCCGAAGAATCTCGATAGTAGTTCCATGAACAATCCTTTGCGGGATTGGATTTTTTTTATAGTGGAAATGCCATAAAGCGCGAACCAAGATCCGTGATACGAAAACCAAAATCAGAATGAGGAAGAAAAAGATATCGTGATGTAAGTCCATTATTCCTTGCATCATAGGTGTTGCTGCGTCTTGAAATCCTAATTGCCATGGTTCCGCTGCATCACAAGGAACAATTGTGAGGAATAGCCATTCTAGAACAATCATTTGGGTTGGTTCATTCTTTAACTGCTCCGCCCCCCCCCAAAAAAAGAAGAGGGACTTGTTCTTGCTCTCCCAATTCAGGAAGACGGAAGTCGCCGGTTGGGCTTTTCCAACCAAGAAAAACATGGGACTTTTGGGCATTTTCTTCTCTTACGCTACGCAATTTCTATTTATTATTTTTGAATAGAAATCTAACTTTATATTAGATATTTGGAAGGGATATTTCTATTCGAGATGCTACTTACTTACATATGATGTTTTCTTTCACAAGGCAGCGACTCAAGCGATTTTAATAGCTTTTCCTTTTCTACTTGTAATTCTATTTCTACTTTTAATTCCTTTTCGAGTTGTAATTTTAATAGCTTTTCCTTTTCTAGTTGCTTTTCCTTTTCTAGTTGCTTTTCCTTTTCGAGTTGTAATTCTATTTCTACTTGTAATAGCAAAATCTGTTCCTGGGTCATAAAATTGGGATTTACGTCATTTTGATTCCCTCCAGAAAAGCAAGTTTTTCTTACCTTCCTGTACGAGTAGTGAAGAATTATAGTGAGTTGTGGTTGGTTGTTGACCAACGGAAAGCATGGGAGTCTTTGGGCATAGGAGGTTCTCTCTCTCTCTTACGATATAAATAAGTCCGGGAATGAGCTATCATATGCCTTCTGTTTGAAAGGCTAATTTCCTTTTACTCAATGAAGAAAGCTAAAACTAAAAGAGTAGGACATAGATTGTATTATAAAAGTTTAATGAGAGATGCGAATCATAGCGTATCCAAAGTAGTACTTCTGTTTTGTTTTCAAGGCAATTAAATTCTTACTGTCCGGTAAGGCAAGGAAAGGCTTTTTCCCCTAAGGGCGAACTTAACCGGGCATGGAAGGCAACTCTATCAAGTAAAGCTAGTCGTCAGTCAGGGTTGAGACAGTAAGGTCGTTCAGGCTTGCTTGAGACGGTAAAGTCGGGAAGGCCTCGTTCAAGTTCTATTCTCTATATGAGCTTCGGGTAACCAAATATGAACTGGTACCATGGGTGACGGCGAAAGAGGCACTTGTAACCGATAGCACTGGACTTGCTTACTCGAATTAGTCTTACTAACTATTCTCAAATAGAATGTGCTCTTGGGATAACAATAGGAAAATGAAAGTCTTGCTTGTACTGATCTTATTTCTAGTTAATAGCACCTTTCATGTGAAGACTAAAAAGCAACTAAGATAATAAGAGCTATAGCTAGATGATCATCTTCTATCTCTTGACCGGACTAGTCTCGTCCCATCTGGTTTGGCTGACATAGACAAAGGGTATCCTTCCGGGGTGAACGCGCTTGGTACGGTGAGTTGCTAGCTATGGCCCAATATAAAGCAATATGAATACGTTTTCTTACTGGGAGTCCGAATGAATGGATATTTTCTATTGATTATCCCACTCACTCTCTTTCTTACACTGACTTGTTAGCTATTTTGTTTGCAATTTACACTTTAAACTACTCAGCCAATAGGAAGAATGGAACAAAAAGGGAATCCAACTCGATTACAGGGCACTATAACTCGCGTAAAGGGGGATGAAAATGACTCTACTGAACAAGAAGAGGGCGAAGGATAGGTATTGTCAGTCATCTTTTCAAGTGTAAAAGAGACTTGTTGGCTTTACACCTATAACTTACTTGCCTTATATTACTCTTGCCCGGAGAGTTTATATTGGAAGAAAGCCTATACTTATATTTTTATATTCTACACTACCCAAAAAAATATTATCCATTTTTACGGGAAAGAGCTGAGAGGGAACTGGACGAAACTTACATGCAAGGAGACTTTAATTGGATCGCAAGGGGAAAGATATATAAAAATAGATAACAAAAAAGCTACTTCAACAGGGGAGAGAAAGAGGCTTGTTAAAGCTTGAAAACTGGTCGGATTAGGATAGTAAAGTAGGAGGACCAGTGCTGGCATCAGCCTTTGCCCGACCTGCTCGTTTCGTCCTATGGGCGAGCGTTCTCACTCCTCTTTCTAAAGGTTGGTATAAGATCTTGACTATTGGGATACCAATCATAGATAATACGCACATTTGCCCAAGAACAAGAAGAAAGGGAAATGGAGTAATTCCTCTTAGCCAGAGTGTGATCCTTTTTTGACAAAAGAACTTGTCTTTTAGACGTCAATGGTTTAGGATAGGTTTCCTGCCCCGTGAGGAAAAAACCTCATCAATAGGCAAGGCTATGCTTGGTGTAGCCTACTATACAAGGGCTTGGGGATAGTAGGCTCTGTTCTATCGAGGCAGATTGGATTGTACTGGGAAAGATATCCAACGGACTAGGTTCATGATTGAATATTCTGCTGGCGTCTCTACCTAATGACGAGGTGAACCCTTTGAGGGAGAGGCCTAAATTAGGATAGCCTTCAGGAATGAAAGTAAGTGCCCCTTTTATAAGAGCTGCTTCCGAACCGCTTTCCAAAGCAAAGGTAAACGACTAACTAAGCAAAGCACTAGGTACGGTCAGCCTTAGACAAGACAATCATTCACACCTTACTTTATCTATATTAACTTTTTCTATAGCCAGTCCTATTGAGTAAGGGAAGGGGTCGGTAGGCTCTCTATCTCAATCCGAGGAACTGAACTAGAGCTCAGGAAGAAGCCAGCCCTAAATCCGCTTATGATAACTTCACTTCACGATTGGACGGCTAAGCTAAGCACCAACTTCCGCAAGGACTGCCCTTAAGGATAGGAAGGCATTAGACTCTTCCGATTATGATACCCTTTATTTAATTTTATTAAATTTCGTATAAACATAGTCATATATTTTAACGCATTAACCCGGCAATCTCTGCCACTCTAAGTTATTAAGGAAAAAATCCAATCCTAAATCAATGAATGCCCAACTCGACAAAGAACATCCTGAGCAGTTACGGCAATTCACTCTTGGAGTTATGACAGTGCTTGTTATTTTCTTCCTTTTTCCGAAGCCTGTAAACCAGCTAAGAGACACTTTCATTGGGACCGTACCACTTGTGATTAGGAAATTCCTTCTGGAATCTTTAGTAATAGCCCTCCGGAGAATCTCTTGACTAGTAAATCAAGAAACTCATCACATCAGTGCCTTCTTGTGAGTGCTAGTCAGCTACCATCCTTGATTCTGTTGAGTTCCGGGTCCTTAAAAGAAGAAAGATCTTCTATAACTGATGCTGACTCCTAGAGTGAGAAACATCCAAGAGAGAAGGTGGGAAAGAAAAGTGGGGATGCGGGCTTCTTTCGTTTTCGTTTTTAATAGGTTTAAAAGTACGTTTTTATTAAAGCTTTGATTTGAGTTTGAAAAGCGAGCTGGCGAGGTCAATCCATCAGATCAGGAGGAAAGAGCAGTTGTTATTTCAACTGGGCAAAAAGCTAACGGAAACGCATAATCTCCTGTCCCAAGGTAATCTCTTTTAAAATGCAATAGCAGAAAAAAGCTTATAGCTAGAGTGCCTAAAGTAAAGCTATGAGTTAGAAGTTTAGGAGCTTGGAGTTCTAGTCCTAACCGATAGAGCAGTCTTGTCTACCTTTTTTGGTATGGAATGAAGGTAGGTGTCTATCTAGTCAGAATTTAAAGAACTTTCCTTTGAAATGAAGTCCGGTCAATCACTCTTACTTTCATCCCCGTGTCCTTTCTACCCAACAGAGTAAAAGCTGCGGTAATGGTGACTCTCCTGACCCGAGGTAAGTAGTTCGGCTAAGCCGGAAGAAAGCAATTTTAATATATAGAAGTAAGAGAGGGCGTCATCTCCCTAAAAGAGTATGCTTTTTTAGGACAAAAATCATTGAAGTCGTAGATAACTTTTTGTGGGATTTCTTTGAGGCCTAACGACTGCTAATGTTAGTCTTCCTAGCGAGGATTGCTTACTCAGATCTACGCCTATTATCCCTTCTAGCTTTTGACAGCTGTACAATGAAAATTCTGTATACTCATTGTCGATAGCATCCGAGTCTCATTAATCCGATCGGAAAGGCATAAGTCCCACATCGGATGATGGTCCATCTGCAGCCGCTTCTAGTCCGGTCCGAAAGTGCCACATCTGAGAACAACATATGAATGTGCAGCAGGAATGAAGGAAAGTGATAAGACCGGATTCTGTCCATTTGCAGTTCCTTCTCTGTTCGTATCGTAACTATTGATCATGTCTGCTCTCTATAGCTAATCAAATTTTCCTTCCCCTTTCTTTCTTACTTTATTTTTCTCTCCCACATCTTGTAATTCTGCTTTGCTGATCAATATAAAAAAAGTAGAACTTTACTTCCTCTGCTAACAGGAAGATAGGGACTTAGACCATGACTTGTCCTGATATTACATTCTGGTGACCAAGCATAGCCTAGCTTCCCTAGACCATTTCGGTCTACTCTCTTCTCTGGCAACAGAAGGAATTCTTTTAGGATTCTCGTACTTCCGGCGTAGCGTGCCTTAACTTAAAACGCATTCTCGAAGGCTTATAAAAAGACTGTTTAACAAGAATGGGTGATCCCTAGCTTTCCGCTCAAGGATGCTGGTCCGCTAGCAAAAAATTTCGGGAGAAAAGGCTTTTTCGGCAACAGCCAATTCCATTTCAACATTAACCTCTTTTTCTTAACTTCGTTCTTCGTTCTGAGGATTTTTGCCTTTGCTTCATTTTCCTTCACCTCAGAGCATTCAAGCATTCGTTCCGAGTCGACAATAGGGGGAAGAGGTCTATTCTATTGATTCTCCATCCTGTGTAATGAGAACTCCCCTTCCTCTCCTTAAAGGTAAAGGAAGTTCACGACTGGGAGTTTATGGTAGGTGCGAATCCCGGAAACTTTCATTGAAAGAAGTCAAATCAATTGAATTATTAGTTCATTCAATTTTAGTTGTGACTTAACTTTCAGTAGAATCAGTGGCGAGAGTGGAAGAAATTTAAGCTTTTCTTCAATCGGGAATAGAAGGACGAAGCAGGAACAGACTTGTCCTTTGGTCGAGCTTGCTTCACTTCCTGAGCCCTCACCACTTCCTGCGACAGCTAACAAGGGGCATTTTGGACAACTCGTTCATTTAGCACAACTTCATTCCGCTCGGGCCTCTCTTTGGAGAGTCCCTTCTTTCCAATCTATAAATATAGTGCTGGCTCGCTATTCATATTATTTCTGCTTGACCGGTACCAAGAACTCCATTTTCAATGAATTCTGGGTCTGGGCGCTTAGCAGCCCCTACTTTCACATTTCTTCCTATGAAACTACTTGGTCTACTTCCATTTAGACTGAGATGGCTTCTCTTTCGACGGATTGATCCGGACTTCCCCACTTCAACACTCGCAGGAAAGAAAGAAAAGACCTGAATCCTACTGAAGCTGCTAACAGAGACTGAGCAGATATTGACCTATGAGATTTGTACACTTCGGCTTGGCACCTTCCTTTGGTTCGTGCTCGCACGGGCCGTTTCTCTGCCAATCTCGAATTCGAATCTTTGCTTACCCGTGGGCCTTCCAGGATCACTTTTGGAGCTCGCAACGTTGAGTTTTATTCCCAGTTGATCCTTACTAATCCATATGAAGTTAGGTTAGCTACTTCCCTCAGTGGGGATAAGGAATTTCAGAATATAAAACCCGAATTAAATGGGATTTTTCCTATCTAAAATAGGGCTTTGAACCAGCCTTAGAGACCTTTTTTCTTTAAAGAAAGTCCCGTTTTAATGATTTACAGAAATTTGAGTTTTGTTCAATTCTTCAAATAAAATACTTCCTGCCAGGCTTTCTGTGCTAATCCGCATTGCTTTCAATTTAGGATAAATTTATAATGGAACGAGCCTTAGTTCGGTTCTGGTGCTCAATCTAGTAATAGTACGGGCAGGGCAGGTAAGGGCCAATTAAGAAAGACTTTGTAGGGAAACCCGAGTTCAACTAGAGTAGCGAACCTGGAAAGCTTAGTAGTTAGCCAGGAAAGCTGGAGTAGAACGCAAACTGGATAAGCGAATAAAGTCATTTTTTCACGAATTCTAGGCGGTTGTAGAGGGATTAAGCATTCCTTTGAACGCAATGAGAAGATCTAGGGTAGAAAGTAGCTCCCTAGTAGCTCAAAGAAAGTCTCGTCCCGACCTGGGGTTGGCTTGAGAAGGAGAGTCTCGCCGGTTGTTAACAAAGCGGCATGCAAGGAAGCAAAGATGAACCGGCTTGGGGGGAATAAATAATATGAATTGGAGGGTGGGTCCTTAACACCAAACTACCTTCTCTTCTAATCCTGCTACGAAATATCGATTTTCAGGCGGTAAGGTTTTGAGCCAATCAAGTAAGCGAGTACCTGTATCCGTCCCTGCTGTCGCAGGTGATGAAGTATTGGGAGTAAGAAAGGGTTAGTGAATTAAATTTCCTTCAAACCTGTCAGTGTGAAATCAAGCTTCAGAGTCAAACGGTGAAACGAAATCTCTTTCATACAAATCTTATCTTATGCTTGCCCGAGGGGATAGTAACTTCTTAGAAAAGCAAGGACGGGACTAGTTTTCAAGCGGAATTCGAAGATTAGTCTTTCTCGCCTTTCTGCTACCTCAGAAGAGGAAATTCCATGTTCAAAATCAAGATGAAGCAGTCCAAACCTCCCGTGTATACTTTTTTTCGCTTCTAGCTCCTTCCTTCCGGCGGTCATCACCTCCGGATTGGACACAAACAAGCGCACCTGCTATATATATAAATTCTCCCTAAATGATCATAGGCCGGTCAGTTCAAAGCTCTAAGAGAGATAAAAACCTCCATATCTTACCACTATTTACTCTTTGAGTTGGTAGCCAAAGAGTTATTATAAATAAGAAAGGGAGAAGGATCCACAACGAAGGAAGGGATACTACTAATGCTTGCTTCAATCGGCTTCTTTATCTTGTGGTCGACTGCAATTGAAAGATTCGTTCCTGTTCTAGTCTAGGATTGGGCGTGGGAGAGGTGAATTCGACGAAAGAGACTTTCCGGGCGATCATCTTCTGAGCTCTGATCTACGAACACCCTCACACTGCTATCGATCCGGCGGACAGATGCCAGTTCTGCTGATCCAAGCCTCTTCTTCCGGACCAGAACAACACAGAATGCATCTTTATCTGGGAAGGCATGATTGGGAGCTAGCTCGAAATCCGAAAAATAGAATATCTCCTGGCCTCAGTTAGAAGGTTATCTGCCCCGCCTTGAGTTTCGGCCTTGCGCATTCAAGCGTTGAATAAGGCCTAAGAAGGGCTTTCCCGAGGCTGGGCGTAGATGTGTATCTATTCGGGGTCGAAATCCTCATTATTGATCATCTTGGGAAGGATCGAGTGGAATTTACGGAACCATGGACCATTACCATCGCTCCTGGGGGTCTTGTTACCATCACCGATCCGTTCGGACGGGCATGGCGCACGAAGCCCTCAGAGAAACCATTCCCTTATCCGTCGCGAAATCAATCTGTTGTGTTATCATCCCCGGTGGAATCTCCAATCGTAGGAACCGAGCTCATTCACTGAAAGCGGATGAATTCGCGGGACCAACTAGACAAAGAGGAGGGAGGAGCGTTCTCCCCAACCGAGAGAGGGAGGGAATGGGCGGGAACATCCGAAATGAGTATTAGGTTGGACCAACGCTACACCGGCCAATGAAATTGAATGAATTGAATAAAGGCTCGACCAGCCCTTGCGTAGAGATGCAATTAGGGAGATGCGTCGTGGGTAGACCCTTTGGTATCGAAAAACCTCCTGAGCAATAAGAATATTCTCACTTATATGCCTACCTGGCGGGGGCTGATTAACTTCTTCATCAAAGGCCTCAAACGATTCACCACTGGCTTGGTAATAACCTTGTTAAAGGGTGCAACTAATGGGTCTAAACTGCATCATAGTAAGAGGATTCTTTGGGCACCAAGGTAATTAAGGTACAACCAAGGCCAGTTCTTCAAGTTTTGGAGTTCCATTGCATTAATGAATACGGCTGGAAAGACCTACACCTACTACCCTTTATCAAACCTTCCCGTTTCCCTTTTATGCCGATGTCGTAAACCGATGCCTCGGATTGCCCTATCTAGTAAGGGCTTTCCTCCCGCTACAGAAAATAGATCTCTGCCCGACCGCCAGAAATGATTTTATCTCCGTATGCCCGGAAGAATTTCATATGAACATTGCTTCTACTTCGCGAACTTTAGCCAATGGAGACGGATTCACTCAGTTGCTGATCGGAATCGAATGAATATACACGACGCCTCGCTCTCCCGGACGTCCGATTGGTCGGGGGAGGGAAGTTAGCCTTAGCCTCGTCCGGCCCTGCTTCTACTTACGATCAAAAGCCTTGCCACGAGTGAGAAGCCAGTGGCGAATCTAGGTACAGATGGAAATCTATATGAGCTGACAGCACTCAAAATTGTATTTCCTGCAGCTTCTCCAGATCGATAGCCGGCATCGGAGGAAGGGGTGGGAGAGGTAGCGGTTTGATGCATCGAACTAGTGGGCTCGGCATCTGATAAAGCAACGGCAGCGGTATAGGTAGGGAGCTATTGCAGGGTCAACACCGCCTCATAGTTCATTACCTTTCCAATAAGTCTTGGGCTAAAGCCTTGCGGATCCCCTCCGAAGCAAGCGTGCTGCTCGTGGTCTATTCACCCCTTCCCTCGGAGTCGCTAGCCCCCCCCCCTAACTCCTGACATTTCGTAGTTAGCTGTCCCATTGGCGAAGCGATCGACCCCTTCATAGGATATTCGTGCTACTCCGAACACTTCCCAAGCAGAGTGAAGAGTTATGCATAAGATGATTTCGAAATTTGCACTGATGACACGCGCGTGGGAACAACGAGTTAGAGGAATATCCTGTGCTGGCCATGGCAGCAACGTGAATAGGAGGAATTGAAGAAACCAATAGAGAGGCACCTGCGCAATAGGGATAATCATGATATCTGGTGGAACGGAAGGCCACGATAGCCATCATACATGCTAGAAGGCGGTCGGATACCCATTAAGACACTTCTCGGAAACCGAGGAAATATCCAATTCCGATCCTGGGTAGGATTCACCATCCGCTAGACATACCACATAAGCCAACAGTAGTATGAATGGGACAGGAACCCCTCGACCTCTTTGAGGAAAGGGCCTGACACACGGGGGCACTGGCGGATCCCGCCGACAGGAGTATTGCAAAGGAAGGTATCTTTCGCCTACGAGCTAGGTCTAATTTGTACGAAGAAAGGAGTCAACAATTCGTACAAGGGGTTGATCCGTATCATCTTGACTTGGTTCTGCTTACTCTCTTTTTGAGTCTCGAGATTCGAATTGATGAAGAGAACGTCCAACCTTAGCCTTCAGAACAGCCTTAGCTGCCAAAGCTTTCTCTGAAGCGACACGAATAGGCTCATCAAGAAGAAACGGCGCCGCAGCTGTTCCAAAACTCCTGAGAGGCTGTGAAAATTCCGCATTGTTTCTTGAGAGATGGTTCACTATCAACCGACTAGTCAACTTCCTTCTATTCCCCACCAATGTCGGACTAGGGCCCATCGAAGAAGATCCTGGTATTCTCTTAGAAAAGAAGTTCTGAAAGAACGCTCCATTTGGTCAAAACGACAGACATTTATTTCCATTGATTCTCTCAGCCCAAGGCTTCAACAAGTAGCTTCGCTTCCTCCCCATCTCTGAATAGGGCGGAAGGGATCTCTTCTTGCCGGCCGGGCCCCTTTCTCACAACTTCCAGCGCAAGGCAATGAAATTGTTCCATCACATACTCCTTTAGGTAATCTGAAACATTCACATATGCAGTCAACGCAAGAGCAGCAGCCTTCAATAAAACCTCTTTGCCTGCCGTAGCCTCAGCAATAATCAGGGAATCTAAAGTGACCGGAGCGGCTTTTCTGCTGGATTTCTTTACTTAGAAATAGATAATTCGTATTCTAAAATACATTCTCTCACCAACATCTATGCTATGCCCAAAGCGCCAAAAAGGGCTGATTCTCGCCATCTAGGAATCCAGGATTCCCGGTCTGGGATCGATCCCTTCTTTATAGTCTAGTAGCCCTTCTGAAACAAGATTCAATAGCTTCTCCTTCTGTTGACTTCACTCCTTTTGAGCTAACAGCAGCAGATGACATAGCAATAGCAGCTCCCATTTCTATTCTATATACGCGAATATCTGTTTGTGATGAAACCGACTCTCACTTCTCACCCGAGGGTTGCCCCAGACAGACTCTTTTCTTCCTCGGCGAATGCCTCTTTCTATCGACGAAACTAAGGATGTAACGCCGGGAGCTGGATCATACGTGTAGCGTCCGGTAAGGCATTCTTTTCATAGCAAGAAAAATATGTTACTACGGCTTTCCCCCATTGGACCAGTTTTCGTATAAAAAGTCAAGAAATTCCTGACTAGCGAGAATAAAGATCTTAAGAAAGAAGAATAGTCTCCGCGCTCGCCTCACTTACGACGAGCGAGTTCTTTGTGACCAGGCATATCACCTAGGATAATAGCTACAACACAAGAGCAAGAAGCTAGGAAGTTTACTCGCGTGACTTAAAAGGAAAGGTAGTCTACTCGTTCAACCGAAAGAAGCTAAGCTGGCAGCTGCATTCACTCTCCTTCCCCACCGAGCTCCTTACCCGCAGAAAGAAGGAGCAAGCAAAGCAACAAACAAGAAGAAGCGGCAAGCGCCGAGCAAGAAACAACAGGCAGGAAGGAAGAAAGAAGAGGCATTGAGCTAACAGCATTTTCGGCTGCCCGCCTCTCTCTTGAGGAATGCGGGAGAAGACCTCTAATCCTCTCCAATTTGAGCTACCGCCGGAAGTGATCACCTGATTTGAGCCTTCATCGGAAGACCCCAATACCTGTAGAAAAAGGGAAGTCGAAGTGACCCAAACCCCGGGCCCTATCGGACATAGACTTTGATTCAAAGGCAAGGAATCCATACAGAAAGATATCGCAGGGGTCTTTGCTGCCGAATCCCTTCATAAGAAAGATCAAACTTAAGATTCTTAGGGCAATGCGCAGCCTCTGAGTCCGTTACACTTACGAGGAATGAACAAGCAGAAGCTGCTAACAGCGATTGGTTGGCGGCTTCGTCCGTCTCTCTTGGGGATGCGGCAGTTTACTTACTTACTCGCTTTTTTATAGATGATAGAGCAAGGAATTCCAAACCTGCTTAACTAAAAGGAAAAGCCATTCAATCAAATAGAGGAAAAAGACAATCATAAAAGCTAGCCGCTGGCGGTTGAGTATGAAGACGCTTCGAATGAGCCCCAACTCTCGCATTCCGACTTCTTGAGATATAAATTCCCGAGCTATTGTTTTTCTTCCTTCTTTGGAGCGAGCTCCTGCATACTTTGGGCTACTGAGGAAATTCAACCCTTTTTTCTTTATTTGAGTCTTTTCGCACATTGTCGGCTAATCAACAAATGTGTGCGAAGGGCAAAAGACTTTGTGATTCACGCCAACAATACTCATTTTGTGGCATCAACCCTGTGAAATGGTGGGCCAAGCCTAGCCCTCCTGTTTGGCATTGGTTGGTCAAGATGCACCCGAGGCTTAGATTAAGACAAAGAAGCCGCCGAACGCTGCCTCTGAGGAGATGTATGAATACTCATTCTCTTACCAATGTCTCTACTTCTCAAATAAATTGGAGAGGCCTCGAACGCCAAATCAAGTCTTTGCGATTCACGGCGCTTCGCCAATAGTAATCCACTTTTCGCGATTTTCGACAACAATGAAAGACTCTTTATAATAAGCTGACATTTTGCTTCTCCCGTCCCTATTCCAATGCTTTATGAAAAAGAGATGTTAGGTAGTTTACTTGCTCGACCATAGGGAGTTTACTTTCTTATTATTATGTTAGAGTGTTAGAATGTCTTCCCCAATGTACAATCCGGGCATCCAATAACACTAAGTACCTCGAGTAAAAAAAGACTTTCGCTAGGACCAGAAGTAGCTAAACCATAGGATTAAGTCACTGAAGCCGAGCTTTCTTTTTCATGAGTGGTTTAAGTTTAATGTAAGTATGTTGTTATAGCCGTTTCAAAGCTATACTAATAATAGCCAGCCAACAGGGGCATCTTCCGTGGGGTTGCCGGAATGTTGGAAACTCTTTTTCAATTATATGTTCTGCAGAGTGAGTAAAGCCCTCAAGCGGTAATCGAAATTAGCTGTTTTTATTGAAACAACGCGAGCATATCCGGGTACATTGGGGAGGCCGAGTAACCATGAGTGCAGATAGACCCGGGGTCCGCCATAAATAGAAGGCCTCTTCGTGCTCTAGCTCACCTGGGAATCCCTACCAGTAAATTAAGTCACACTAAGATGACCATCCAAGGATACAATGCGGACTCCAAAAGAGCGATTGGTAAGATTCGCCTTAAGTGTCAGTTGGCAGACTTGAAGTCTGAAATCACGTGTTATGTGATTGATAACGACACGTCCTACAATCTACTGCTGGGAAGGCCTTGGATTCAGGGGAACTTTGTTGTTCCGTCCACCCTCCATCAATGCTTCAAATATGTCGACGAGGACAAAAAGTACAAACAGTCTTCGCAGATCGGAAGCCTGGGTCGAAGCTTACTGTGCGGATTCCAAGCTTTATGACCCGGCCTCGGGTGACGACTCTAGTTCAGAAGAAGAGGTGATCTCGGCACCAGGTCGCGATAAAGGGCCCGAGAAGCCCAAGGCCGAAGAAAAGCCCAAGGGGCTAGAAATTGATTAAACAACTCCACAGCCTTCGACCACTCACCGCAAGGGCAAGAGAGGCAAAGGTACTAGGGCTCATGCCCGAAACAAAGTTTATCTTACCAAAGGGGCGCCATTACGACGATGTTGAATGTCAGGCACAGCTCCAAATACAGCTATTACCCTCGCATCAATCCCAGGAGCGAAGTGGCTTGAATCGATAGAGAAGAGGGCTCGAAGGTTTTGTTATGAGTTTTGTTGCTTTTGGTTTTCATTTTCTAAGCTTGAAGGTTTTGAACTCCCTTTCTGTTCACCATATTCATCTAGGCAATCTGATTCCGCGATCAAGGTTCAGAAGGACCATCCGATGCAACTAACTTGAAGGCTATTGAACCTAAATAAAAGAGTGGGTAGGGACAGCCAATGAAGCAACAGACACCCAGCGGAACCTTTCTTCACTTCTTCGCTGCGCTCAGAACCTCACCCTCGCGATGAACCCCTATTGACGAAGCTCGATTACCCTATTGATAAAGTGCATTTTTAGCTATGCAACTGGTAAAAATACATCATCTGAAAGAGATAGAAAGAACAGATGCAAGCAAAAGCATAATACAGAGGGAGAAACACAATAGGATAACGAAGGCACCCACCAAAGGCGGTGTGACGTGTTGAGGCGGATTGGAGCGCTTTCTCTCGAGCCTGTTTGGCCGCTGAGCAAGTCAAGGAAGTGGGCGATATGTAGAGGTTAGAGCTTTTGGGCTCGAGCTGCTATGCTTTAGCCTATCAACAAGGCAAAGCTGACTAATCGACTCGATCTTTATCGTAATCGTATAAAGGCCTCGCGTCAGATATTGGTTGCGTTGATCGGCGGCTTGCAACATCACATCTGGAACGACCGATCTATGAATCTATAGCTTTCCGCGTAGAAAGACGTCAAGAAAGCTTGAATAAGAATAGTTGATTCAATAGCTGCGGTTAGGCCTTTAGACTCTTCCTACTGTCAAGCTACTACAGGCACCCTCTCATAGCCATCTCTTTAGCATCCTAGCCCAAAGCATCATGGGTGAAAGCGCAATCACAACTGTCTAATCTCGTGGTTCGCAGTACTTGCTTTATGCCTTTCCTTCTTACTTTCCTGAGCGAGGAAGGGAATCGCTACTTCGGATGCAAGGTTACCAGATTCATCTTCGGATTCTTCAAAGGATGTGGCCGATGTAGCATATGAAAGAGAAGAAGCTCTTGGTCTCAGCTGAGTGAAACTGTCCCTACCCCGCAAATTCCGAATGAAGTTTCCCAAGAGGTTGAATAGGGACGTACTTACGTACCTTTTTCCAGTAGCTCTAAATAAAAGAGTCCTCCTATGAGAAGCTTAGTAGAAATAAAAAAATCGGTTAAGGTCAAAGGGGGGAAGAAAAAATATCTATTTCAGGCTTCTGCTTCCGTGCCTAAACGTTAAGGGTGCTTGTTGCCGCTAGTAATTTAGCGTCTTTCCCTACGCTAAGCTAGAGCTATTAGAGTATAGTTTGAAACTGATCTGGGTAATTAGAATTATAGGCTTCTTCTTCTATTCCCAGCTCGGTCTTTGAGTAAGAATGAAACTTGTTGAAGTTACGTGGGAACAGACTCTTTCATGCTAATGAGTCAAAGGCAAAACAACTCTACTCTTTATCCTCTCCGAGGGCTAGGGGTCCCAAACATCCAGTTGACAGCGAGGTTTCTACCTTGATTATCCGCACTTCCCAGGTTGAGCTGCAGGGCCAGGCTCCAATAAAGGGCTTACACCTCAGCCTATTGGCGGCCCGCCCAATGTTAGCATTCATTTAACGCCATTGCTGTTACCATTCCACTCCTGTTTAGGTTGAATACCGTACCAATCCATTCAGGTTACGGAAAAAGAAGACTTCCACCTATTACCAAGAAAGAGAATCATGCCTTTTTGATGACATGACAAGAAATCCTTAAATGAAAGCTAAATCGTGGATCCAAAAATCCGTTATCTCCTCGTGCATTAACCGCTTCTGGGCGAAAATCCAATCTTTTAAGTGATAAAGTCGTTAAAAATACAATTATGCCGCCGAATACAATCACTTTGAAGAAGTCGCAAGTGCGGGTTCAGGAAGTACGAAACACTCAATGGAGAATAGGGTCGCTATGCCGAAGAAAAGAGAGAGGTTGCACCAAGAAATGGAGAAGATAAGGTCATACCAAGGTAAATTCTTTCTATAAGCCCTTAGCGCAAGCACTAAGCAAGTAAACTACCTTTAAATCAATGATTTTATCACGCTTTGAAAGGAATGTATCCAGCCTAAACGCAAAGACGGGCCTATAGGCAGAAGCTGTTAACCTAGTAGAAAGCGTGAGGAGGAAGACTTCGATTCGGCCCACTGAACTTGACTTCTTTTCTTTCTTTTCTGGTTTATTTGGATGGCAAGAAAGAATCTTGTCTTCAATAGAACACCAAACTATCGGCCATTTTTGCCTCAGCTTGCAAACTCCTTTGATTGGGCAAGTCAAGTTGTTTGTTCAAGCTTCGGCTAAGGAATAAAAACCTCAATATAACCTACACTGGTATAGGCACGTTTTTGTGGCCTTCCCGCCTGGTGGAATCATACCACTACCGTTTCCTATCTGGTTAGGTTTTCCAGATGGGTTAGTAGTTAATTGCTATCACCTTGGTATGGTGCGGTATTTTCTTTTGGAGTCGTGTCGTCCAGATGACAAGTATTTGTTGTCTGTGCGGGATGATTTGGAGCGTAAGCTCACTGAAGAAGGGGACTTCTACGTGGAGAGAGTCATGCTCAGATATTGGGTGGAATCTCTCGTACGATATGTCCGGTGGTATGAGGAAGCCTGTTGTGATTTCACTTTACCTTTGGAACAACTATTAGATCCACCTGCGGTTTGTCTACGTCCTGATCGGAAAGACCTTTTAAGTAAGTTTCACAAATATGGTCTGATGCTCAGATGTTATGACTTAATCCGTCAGCGTCGCTGTCCGCTACCTTTAATGGGCAGCGCTGTACGATTGAATGTTGAAGTTGTGCAATCTCGTCTTTGGTTAAGGGCCAACTTTTGGTTGGAGTTGGTTTAACGGACCGAAGAGTGCCACTACGATAAGTTTTATTATGTAAATACCGAAAAAACTTGTCGTGGGAGCAGCCAAAAAAGAAGAGACATGAATTCATTGAACAACAAAGAAAGAAATATTGATTGTAAGTAATTAGAATTAGGTCGTACCTTATTCTATTCTCCCTATCTTTAGTCAGGAATAGGGATTGATAAAAGGAAAGCCCTTTTTTCTTCGAGATAAGGTTAGTGTTCCGTGTGTATACGATGGCTTTTCCGTAAAAGAGAACTGCAAGACTCGGTTTAATAGTGGAAGGGCCTTAACCTTAACAACTGCAAGAATGAGAGGGCCGCTCAGGAAGGGATCGCGGCTGCTCGCTGAAACCCAGCAAGAAAAGGAAAAAGAAAGACAAAACAATATAGGCACTACTTCTAAGATAGAATAACAATAACAAGAATTGCTTAAGTAACTCAGCGCTTCAAATCCGATAACGCCCTTCTTCCACTCCAAGCTTTCTTCGAGTCTCGGCTCTCCCTCTTGACTTTACTTTCTTTCTCACTGGAGGAGAGAGGGATTCTGAAAGACTGAACCTAGCTTGATTACTTGACCTAGCTTGCAACACTAGAACAGGTCCTTCAACGGCGAAACCGGATATCCTAGAAAATTTAATATATAATATGAATAAAGAACTCAATCAGGAACAGCCAGGTTGAAATATCATACGTGATGACTGAACACTGACGGTGTGAGTCATCCTAGACGCTTAGCTCCTCGTCTCTAGCTCCGACTGCAGCTCTGATTGCAGCTTTCGGGACTTTTGTATATATATATTTTCTGGGAAGAAACCCCAAATAGAATATCCCATTCAGTTATGGCGAAACACGCCTCGAATTTCAAAACGCCGAAGAAGTTTCGCGTAAAACAAGACTTCAGTTCCGCATTATTCACCCCAAAAACTGTGACCAAAGCAGACAGAGAAGAATTAAAAAAAAAAAAAAATGAGACGGCAACTCGCGATCTATCAATATGGATCAGAATTGCATCCCGAGCAACCCACATATTTTGATCCTGACGATTGGATTCAAATTTCCTTCTCTGAATCTTCTCCCTCAGAGAGGAGTTGTTCACAGAGCTGCCCACATGGTTCCGAGGGTTCTTCTTCGGATGCTTCTTCTCGAGACTTTCAGAGTGAAACCTTTAATAATATTTCGAGTTTCTTTCAAGATAAGATGAAGGAAATAGGGGCGGGCTTGCCATCAAACTGGTCTCCCGAAGAGTTTACTCGGATGGTGATTGGGGAAGAGGAGGAATAACTTGACTTTCTTGTGAATCTTTATCAGCAAAAGTGGGTTGGTTATTCTATTTGCATTCTCTGATAGAAAGCATCCCCGAGCACTTACTATTCACAACGACGCATTCTCAGATAACATGTTATCTCCCCACGAATTCGTCTATTTCATAACCTCTCCCGACACTTTGTATTCTCTGGCATACTCGATTCATCCGTCTGAACTTGAGGCCTAAATCTTCTTCATCACTCTCACTCTCCGATGCGCTCTCACTAGACTTTTGATTTAATGTCTACGCCGCCTCGATTCACTCAGATTTAATGGTTTGGTAACCTGCAACATCTTTGGTTCGGCTAGCTTTCATTTTTTTGATCGAAGTCGGTTGTCTTATTAATCGATTGGAACTCGTAGCTCCAACTATGTATTCCCACTGCCCTGACATGGACAACTTCGCTTTTACCTAGGTTTATTCACGAAGCATAGGGCATACTTTCTATATAATTTATGCTTTCGTCCAGCCGGAATCTTAACTGGACGTCTATTGAAAAGGACGGTAAATTGAGAAAAAAAGCATTTCATTAAAAAAAAGAGTGGATTCTTGAGGTTACATTCCGCTATAGTAGCTTGACCAACGTGAAAGTGGAACAAGTGCATGCCCCATACACGAAATTTAATATTAGAGTATAAATCTCATATCGGTATGAGGCTTCCAGTCGAATATCTGACTCCGCCTATCACTTTATTCTGCTTCCATCATCTCTTTCAAGAAGCCAACTCAATCAAGAAGCCAACTCAATAGCTTCTTTTAGAACCGCTATGCCCTCTGCTGCAACTGAGCTAGTTATTGGGAACAGATGGGGACTACAAGCGAAGCTTCGCTTGCTTATACCACGTAATTCAACCTCAACAGGAAGGCAAATGGTAAGATCCGGGTAAGAGGTTTCGCAGATCTGCTTATTACTGTACCAAACAACAAGACGAAAGCGTCAAAGGCGAAGCCATGGCGTCACACAATTATCATACAAAATTCTCATTAAGCCACTGTGAGAGAAGGTTGCTGATCGACGATAATAGGTAGCTTGCAACTATAACATAAAGTGGACGAGCTGACTCAGTGGAGCCTAAAAATAGCACAAGGTAGTACTAGAAATGATATACAGATGAGATCAAAGGATGGATACACGCACGGAGGGAACCAGAACCGGGATAAGCCGCCCTTATTGGGCGCGGTAGAAGCTTACTCTGTAGTTGGTCTGAAGGAGGTGTTCCACTTCTCACCATCGATTATGATTCGTATTGCCGAAAGTGGGTAAATATGAGCCTAGGTTATGAAATAAAAGCTATTAAGTAAAGGTTACGCAGCGGTTATGTTCAAGCGGGAGTTCCGTGGATGTGGAGGAGGGGGCCGAGCTGAACATGGAAAAACAAGGCCAATCGGTCATGGTATCTTCTGTAGCCCCAATTCAATCAGTATGTCTGTCCATTCTATGGAGTAAAGAAGCAAAACAAGAAAGTGTCGTTTCGCACGTAGGTAAACTAGAATTGTGTCGGACCGGACACCCTTTTCTGACCTAAAATGCCCATGATAAATTTTACGCGTAGGTAGAATAGAATTGTTGCAGAATGCGACACGGCCGTAGGGAAGGCATTGATAGAAATTGGCCCTAGGCACCGACGAAGGAGGTGGTGAGTAAGGCGACGCACCGACGGCTACAAAGGAGAGTTGCGAACGAAGTGAGTAATGTAGGTTACGAAGGCGCCGACGAAGGAGGAGTGAAGGTGGATGACATGTTTGCACTCGCAACGATGTCCTGGGCATATTTTCCTTGATTCACAAAGGTGCTACCTTCTTTCTTATAATATAAGAAATCCGCAACCCTAAGTGGGGGCACCCCTGTCTTTCATCTCAAAGACTTCACCCAAGTCACTGATAACAGATTGTGGAATCTTCTCATCAGAACCAGTAATTATAATGTCATCAACATACAGTAATAGAACCCCTATAGCTTCATGTGAGTGTTTAAGCTAAGATGGTAAACCTTGAATCCTAAAGTTCAAGCCTGTGAACTTCTCCACGCCCTTGGGTCCTGTTTAAGTCCATATAGATAAGGACTTTTGAAGCTTACAAACAAAATTAGGATGTTCACTATCCTCAAAAACCTGAGGCTGCCTCATGTAGACTTCTTCTTTTCATTCTCCACGGTTTTTAACATCTAACTGTCTAAGCTTCCAACCATTTGTAGCAGCTAAAGCCAAGATAAGCCTCGCAGTTGTGTGCCTAACAACTGGTCTCCTCATAGTCCAGACCTAACTCTTGACTGTATCCTTGTGCAACTTTCTCGACCTTAGAGTACCTCATCTCTGTGTCCAATAAGGTCTTACTGGTGAAGTAGACCGGCTTCTCCTGTCCCCCATCCCAGCGGAATAGGACAGAGCTAATTGAGGACTCTGTTGCTGCTAGGTACAGACCTAGGACCTCGTGGGGGACCGGCGTGGATATGATAGGAGGCTTACCGGGATCTTTTTTGAGGGGTTGAAAGGCTTCTTCGCAGTCAGACGTCCACTCAAATGTGGTATTCTTCTTCAGGAGCTGAAAAAGAGGTCGACACTTGTCTGATGATCTGGATATGAACCTGTTGAGGGCTGCGACTCGTCCATTATGCTTGCCCGAGGATCCTCTTCGGTTGGCATGCTATCTCAAGAGAACGAGGAGAGTAGGACTGAAAAAGGAGTTTGTTACTCGGAAATTGGGGAATAATCTCCTTGAGAGAGGGTATCAGATGTTTTGCCATGATGGTGATGACGAAAGTCTGTTAGTTTGGGCCTAGGCCTTTCAGAAATCAGTATACCTTGTGCGTCTCGGGCACAGGACATCCTATCGCACACAAGACTAACATATTATCTTAAAGTGTCTAGCACGCGCACCTGACTACACGGAATTTCATTTTGAACTCCTTATCTCGAAGCCGTGGGCGTTCCACCTGTTTGCATTCGTTGATGCCTGCGTCTTCGACCTTTCTTTGCAAAAAGGGAAGGGAGCCTTTCTGTAACGGCGACAGAGGGTGTTGCCGGAAGTTGTTTTGAAAAACAACATAAATACAACTTCTTCTACGATATTTCGGGCGAGCATAAGCCATTGGGTCAGTCGGTCACTGCGGCTTATGCTCGCCCACATTTTCTTAAATTTTTTACTGTAACTATCTTCTCCTTATCCTTAATTTATAAATAAGGATCTGAGCCATGAGCGGTCTATTGATCAAGAGTCCCGCTTAGTCCGTCACCTCGTCTTCACTGAACACCTACCCACTCGCCTCCGAGACTTTCTTACCTCTCCGAGAATGGAGGTACTCGATCGTTTTGGGAACGTGAGGGGGGAGGACACTTTAGGAGAAGTGACCCGATGCACGTGGGGGAACGGCTCTATCTACCTGAAGCTAAGCATAGAGCTTGCTGGCAGCACTTTGACTTCGACAAAAATTAAGTTTAGTACAGGCTAGGTAGAGGAGTTGTTGACCCCGACACTCTTACTCTTCAGTTATGTGTTCTCTGTTGGTTGGCTTGCCGCTCTAGCTGAGTGCCTTTGATTATCATTGGCCGATAGGGATAGTCCCTTCCCTTTCTTCACGTCACCGCACTGAATTCTATGCACTTCACTTACGTTCTTTACTCTAGTCCTGTCATTCTTCTGAGAGCAAGGGTCCAACATATCCGGAAAATAAGGAGGATTCCTCGCCCGCGCTTCGCGCGATACCATAAACATTTTTATATTTGTTTTTCTTCTCTTAACATCAGTTTAACTCATCTTTCATCCACTCCCCGATCGGCAGCGTGCGGGGCGGGTCGGCGTCCGGGAGCTCCGCCCAACCAACCCAACCCTATTACAGGACCACTAAACTCCTGTTCTAGCTCTTTTTTTAGGCCCTTCAGGCGACAATGGAACATGGCTAACCCATGCATCCACGTTCAGGAATAGCAGTTCATTCGATCAATGACGAGCAGAGGAAGCATTATGTCTTCCAAACCTTTTCTGATCCCGGATCACTGTGATGAACGAACATCGGTGCGGGCTCAAGTAGTTTAGTAAACGGGTGTCAGTATGAAAGATGGATCAAATCCTCGCGGTGAGGAGGCAGCTTAGTCTCCGTAGTTAATCTCTCTCTTTGGGCGCAGAACTGTAAATCTGTCTTTCTCTGCCTAGACCCAAACCAGCCGGCAACTGGAGAGAGGCAGAATGAATCAACACCCCCCGGATCTACTAACCAATGCAACCGGGAAACCTTCTATCAAAAGTTCTGAACTAGCATCCGAAGCTAGGCGGTACTCTGCCTTGTATTGCCGTTGCTTGGATTAGGGAAGAAGGAAGGGCTTACACCAGAACTCGTTGATCTGATCTTCTATGCCGGGGAAGGAGGAGTCGATAGAGAGAGCTTCGGATCGAATCTTTGGAATCTCATCTCTAGAGGCAGTATCTTTCTCTAGTTCCGCGAAATCCATGCGAATCCATATGCAAACAAAGGTAGCTGGAACATTTCTTTTTTTGGGGGGCCGAATGGCCCAAAACAAAAAAGAAACTATCTAATTACCTCTCTGGGTCGAGCATACCCAAGAGAGTCTTCAAACAGAAAAGGAATACAACCAGGAGGAGGACTTTGCGATTCAAAATAACCCAGGTCATAAGTCAATCCAATGCTTGCCAAGTAGTCTGCAGAGAAGTTCTTCTCCCTATAGATATGGGAGAGCTTGCAATGCCAGTCCATCTTCAAGTAAGCTTGGCAGCCACGGATCAGGGTGTGGAGAGGATGGAGAGAATTATCCTGCTGATTAACAAGAGTCACAACAGTAGCAGAATCCACCTCCACCTCAACAGATCTAAAACCTCTCATCCAAGCCAAGCGTAATCCAAAAAAAAGGCCCCAAAGTTCTGCAGCTATAATTTTGCCCTTCCCAAGGTTGGCAGTGAACCCAGAAATCCAGTTCCCATTATTATCTCTCAAGAGACCACCAGCACCAATAGATCCGCTGGGACCCTTCATGCAACCATCAATATTCACCTTAATCCAGTTTGGTGGGGGGGGGGATCCCAAGCTAGATAAGCTTCAACTCGAGCTGGTTTAGAATGCAAGGATGTAGTGGCCAGTCGCCATTCCCTGGCATAGTTCCAAATGCAGATCTGGGGAGGTTGATCCGGGTCAAAAATTTCAAGATTTCTCCACCTCCACAGGAACCAGCAACATAAACCAAAAACTTGACCCCAACACAAATGAAACCTGGTTTTTTGGTTGGAAGATAGATTGACCTTGAGCCATTAAGGGCAAATTAAAGGAGTTGACCAAGGAGGGATGCCAAGACCATCCAAAAGAGATTTGGCCCTAGTACAGCCCCTCATGCAGTGAATACTGTCTTCCCAGGTGCATCCACAGTGACTGCAAGTAGGGTCATTGGTCATCGATCTTCTAAACCTCTGAGCATTTGTAAGCAGCTTATTCTGCCCCAACAACCAGAATAAAGCTTTCACCCTGGGTGGGAGTTGTATTTTCCATAGGAAGCTTCCCTCCCAGTCAGTTTGTACATCAAGGGAGGCTGCAAGGTTGTAAGCAGTTTTAACAGAGAAGGTTCCATTAGTCGAACCCTGCCAGATGTATCTATCATCATCAGAATCAATAAGTCCAGCAGGGATCCCAATAATCTCTTCCACAATATCATTAGGTAGCACCTCTCTCAGCTTGTTAACATTCCATTGGCCATCGGATAGAAAAGAAAATAAGCAACTTTTTCCTCCTCATTTATCTGAGTATTGGGGATCAAGGCAACATCTTTCAAATTTATTTCAGAGAAAGTCTTAGCCCATAAGCCCTCATCCCTTTGAATCATTCTCCAACTGGCTTTGGCAAGAAGGGCCGAGTTCATAGCATTCATTTGTTTCAGGCCTAGGCCCCATTGACTTTGGGACAACAAACCTGGCTCCATTTAACTAGGTGCACCTTGGCTTTATCCGCAGAACCTCCCCATAAGAATCTTTTATTCAGTTGATCCACCTTCTTGCACACACTTGCTGGCAATTTGACTGTCTGCATGGCATAGATGGGAATAGCAGATGTAACAGACTGTATCAGGGTTGCACGACCAGCTAAAGATAAGGATTTGGCCTTCCAAGAGGCAAGTTTACTTTGCACCTTTTCAACAATTTCCCTGTAAGTACTCTTGGTAATTCTGGAGTGAATTAAGGGGACACCAAGGTACTTGCCAAGGTCCTTAGCGAGAGGGGACCCACAGATCAAGCTTATATTAGTAGCAATGTCAGAATGGGTGTTGGGAGAACACAAAAAAAGGGATTTCTCAAAACAAATTTTCTGCCCAGAGGCTTCACAGAAGGTCTCAAGGCAGTTCAGCACAATTTCTGTTTCCTAGAGGCTTCTGCAAAAAGAATTATGTCATCAGCAAAAAAGAGGTGAGAAATAGCAGGGCCCCTCCTAGATACCTTAACAGGTTTCCACTTTCCACAATTCACAGCAGCTTGAATCAACTGAGAGAGTTTTTCAACACATAGCAGGAACAAATAAGGGGACAGGGGGTCACCCTGTCTGACACCCCTAGCAGGCTTAAATTTCTCAGTAAATTCCTTATTTAGAATGATTTGGAAGTCAACAGAGGTCTTCAATTAAGCGCAAAAGTTTCCCAGAGATTCGAATATCCTTCAAACAAGTGATAATGAAGCTCCATTTTAATCTGTCATAGGCTTTGGCAAGATCTATCTTCCAAGCCATGAATCCTCTTCGACCTTTGGTTCTTCTGAAAGTGCGGAGAACCTCCTGGGCAATGACAATATTGTAAGTGATTTGCCTTCCAGGAATAAAGCTTGCTTGGCAGGGGCTAACTAGTTTACCCATCGGAGGCCTCAGTCTGTTGACAATGATTTTGGTGATACATTTGTAGATGGTGTTACACAGGGAAATTGGTCTGAATTGGGCCATAGAGAGGGGGTTCTGCACTTTAGGCACCAAGGTAATCAGTGTGCTGCCAAGACCATCAGGAATGTGCCCATGATCAAAACATTTTTCCACTAGTTTGAAAACATCTTCACCACAGAGATTCCTAGCTGGAACATTTATTAACCTCACCCTTCTTCCCCTTAGAGCTTATGGCTCGGACCCCCCTGTACCACCAAGGCAGACAGATACGTCTCCTGGCCCTTGCGCAAGCCTTTCTTCAGCAGCATGGCGGAAACCATTATACTAGCTCCTACTTTGCCTTCACAACCGGCACATACAAGGCGCCTTGTCATCCATAATGCAAAAGGAATTCAGGCGGGATGGGGGCACTGCCCTCGCCCTGCGAAGGAACTCCAGTCCCAAGACCACAAATCATCGAGTTGCACCGTTGGCTCGGCCTGACCAGCCAGCCATCCGGATCGACAGGCACGCCCCTCGCAAGTCCCACCAGTAAGTGGAGTATTCTATAATCCTTCCGTCCCGTGCCCGCAGTAGACTTGAGTTATATAACCCTCCGTTCGGTCTGGCTAGTATAGTATCCTTCGCCTATTTGTATTTCTACAATCATGCTTACCAATATGCAACTGACTGAACAGTACAGGCAGGACGGCTTTGCTTAAGACCGGAATGTTACCCCCGCTCGAAAGAGTTCGCCCATCATCCTTTCCCTTGCGGGGACATGTTACCATGTATCCAAACGGAGAAGCAGAAGAATAGGATTGAGATTGCCAAAGACCTTTTTTGGGAAGTCAAAAACAGTAGCAGTTGGGGACGCCTAGTCCATCATACTATAGTGGTCTTATATATAGTTAGTGTCGGCAGGAATGGAACAGAAATCTCGTATATGAACTAATTTTAGTATATATAGTAGTGAAAAAGTGCTTTCTTTGTTTGAAGGCTTCAAGTGAGGATCAAACCATCGCATCACCAAAAGGTGCTCGGGTGTACCTTAGAGCAACGAAAACGAAGACTTTCGAGAACAAATATTGGACCGGGAATAAAAAGGGGTAAAGTAAAGTCTAAGCGCATATGGCACGAAAAGGAAATCCGATTTCGGTAAGACTTGATCTTAATCGTAGTTCAGATTCAAGTTGGTTTAGTGATTATTATTATGGTAAATTAGTGTATCAAGATGTCAATCTGAGGTCTTATTTCGGTTCCATACGTCCACCTACGAGACTTACTTTTGGCTTTCGTCTCGGTACGTGTATTATTCTACATTTTCCCAAAAGAACATTCATTCATTTCTTTCTTCCCCGTCGACCACGACGACTGAAACGACGCGAAAAATCCAGACCCGGAAAGGAGAAGGGCCGGTGGTGGGCATTTGGGAAAGTCGGGCCGATCGGGTGTCTTCATTCAAGCGGCGATACAGAAGAAGAACGAAACGAAGTGAGAGGCCGGGGGTCCGGGAAAAGAGTCGAGTCGATCAGGCTCGACGACCGGGAGAAGCAAAACGAAATTAGGATTTGGCCGAAAAAGAAGCAACGCTATGGATACCATGACCGATCACCATCGATAAAGAAGAATCTTTCTAAATCACTTCGGGTCAGCAGGGCCTTCAAGCATCCGAAATACGCCGGGGTTGTAAATGGCATAGCGTTCCTGATAGAAAATGACGACCCCTTCAGAAAAACTAAGTTATTCAAGTTCTTTTTGCCAAAGAAGTCCCGCTCCGACGGCTCGACGAGTCATCTACTTAAAAGGACCCTCCCTGCAGTGCGCCCCTCCTTCAATTATTCGGTCATGCAATACTTATTGAATACAAAGAACCAAATGCATTTCGACCCCGTCGTAGTTCTCAATCATTTCGTGGCACCGGGCGTGGCTGAACCATCTACGATGGGAGGAGCGAATGCACAGGGAAGAAGCTTAGATAAGAGAATACGTTCTCGCATCGCTTTGTTTGTAGAAAGCTCGACCAGCGATAAAAAGTGTTTGGCCGAAGCCAAAAAGAGGTTGACCCGCTTCATTCGCCAAGCGAATGATCTTCGCTTCGCGGGAACAACAAAAACCACCATCCCGCTCTTTCCTTTTTTCGGTGCTACCTTTTTCTTTCCAAGGGATGGGGTTGGGATGTATAATAACCTTTTTTTTGAGGATGCCCGGGAACAACTCCTAGGTCAATTAAGGATCAAATGTTGGAACCTCATGGGTAAGGATAAGGTAATGGAATTGATAGAGAAATTCATAGACCTAGATAGGATAGGAGAATTGATAAGGGGAATAGAGATGATGATAGAGATCATACTGAGAAACAGACAAATTCCGTGCGGGTACAACTCTTATTTGAACGAAGTGAAAAAAATGCGATCTTTGTTGTCTAATAGAACAAACACTAATACCTTAATTGAGTCGGTCAAGATCAAATCTGTTTATCAAAGTGCTTCTCCGATTGCTCAAGACATCTCTTTTCAACTGAGAAACAAAACAAGATCATTTCGTTCCATTTTTAGTAAAATAGTGAAGGATATTCCATTAGTAATGAAAAAAGGGGTTGAGGGGATCCGTATATGTTGTTCAGGTCGATCAAAAGGCGCAGAAATAGCTAGAACTGAATGCGGAAAGTATGGAAAAACATCTCGTAATGTATTTAACCAGAAAATAGATTATGCTCCTGCGAAAGTATCTACTCGTTACGGAATCTTAGGTGTCAAAGTGTGGATTTCATATAGTAAGAAAAAGTCCATATGATTATGATTTTTATAAAAACTTGTATTTCACTTTAAGTCCGGTTGAATATGAATATGGGGCAACGCCCATGGTCCACACAGTAATAAATGTTTCAACTATGTATTTGTATTTAAGC